GTACAAAAATAAAAATTTTCTTTTAGGTAACTCCTAGTCACGAATAGACTGTCTTTCGATTGTTTTACAGCGACAACCGGGAGACGGTAAGGATTAGATCAAGCGGGAATAAAAAAAAATAGGGTATGTTATAGATAGCGATCCATCTTGATTCTATAGTTTTATACTTTTGACTTAATGAAGGGCAACAAAAAGAAATAAAATAATAAGTCTTATTATTCCTACATGTTAGTAACATTTTTTTGATACTTCCAAGGGTATCGCTGCATATTTTGTTTTGCTTGTACCTAATTTTCCGATTCTACTAGAAATCATATAAAAACTTGTTATAATTGGATTTATTCGATTGTTTCATCAATGGTATTGGGCCAAATCAAATCCCTTTTTGACTCTGCGCCAGTCATTCCACTATTATTAGTAAACAATAATGGAAGAATTCCTTCATATTCATAGAGATAGGGGACATAATTCACATGGATATAGTAAATCTCGCCTGGGCTGCTTTAATGGTAGTCTTTACATTTTCCCTTTCACTCGTAGTATGGGGAAGAAGTGGACTCTAGAGGTACTACTAATTGAGTTGAGGAACCAAACTGTATCAATTGTTTTATAGATCATTCTGCAAAGACGTTTTAATTTAACTATTTAATTCAATTTAAAAATAAAAATATCTTCATTTCAAAATTATATTGGATTCTAATGGAGTAATGTATTCTATGAATAAGCCCATACTATTTGTTTTGTTTTTCCTTCATTAATTTGATTCTTTCGATAGATACCGGGATTCGTATTGAAAATAATAAGAAATCTAGGGAATTAGAAGCATAAGAGTTGCCTTTCGATTATTTCAGATTGATTGGAATCAACCAAGACAAATCAAATAGATGAAACAAAGAAATATAATTGGGACGCTATGTACATTCCATATAGATAATTGATATCTACATATATGAAGATACATATTATAGGTTGATCTATATTAAGCCCATATCTTTATTCTATATTAAACCTATACCTTTATACAGTACAACTTTATACAATACAATAACAATAATAGATAGTATGGTAGAAAGATTCATATATCTCGTTCTACCATACTATATTTATACTATCGGATCTCATAGAATACTACTGATTCTAGTCCGCTCATTTCATTTAAGACGTGAAATTTGAATCCTTTTCATTTTTTTTTTCTTCAATTATTGATAAGAAGTCAAGTTTCATTCAAATTAATCATTTTGACTGACTGTTTTTACGTATATTATAAGTAAAAAGGCAGTAGGAACTAAAATGAACAGTGCAGTAGCAATAAATGCGAGAATATTTACTTCCATAATCTCATCGTTTCGTTTTTCTTTACTTCGCAATAAATAATTCGGGATTTAATCCCATAGAGATGATAAATCTTTCGCCTGTAAATTCAATGGGATGAATTACATCTCGATGATATCGAATCGGATCAATATCATGAATAACAATATCTGGGCTATCAAATCGATTCATCGTCGAGAATTGAATAGTATAACATAGTAAGATCTTTTATCCATACCGAATCAAAAATTGGATTCCCGATCCAATCAATAATTTCTTTACTTTTATTTTTATTTATCATTCTTTTCCATTCTTTCTTTTCTATAACCTACCGACTTCCTTGTACAATCATCTGATGAAGTATCATCTAATCGTCTTTACACTTACATTCATTACAAACAAACCCAAACAAACAATAGAAGCGAATCGGCATAGGCCCGTAAAAAAAAAAAAAAGATTATTCATTCCTTCGCTAAGAGAGGTGGGATCCTTGTTTGATCTTTATTTTATTAATATCCTCTTTCCTTGGATTAGTAATGGGACGCATATAATATATCAAAAGTTCAATGTGCAATGAGATAGATTGTTTCAAATTCAAATTAGTAATTGAGGTTACACACAATCGGAGCTAAAACGACGATATTTTAAAAGAGGAGACTTTTAAGTATTCTATCAAAGCAACTATGTTAAATTCCATTTGTACGATACAAAATGAATTGGGGTATGGGCTCCCAGAGAACATATGGTACTCTATTCCATATTCCATTAAACGGATCGGGAGTAATCGAAAAAGCCAGACCCAGTACGGTATCCCTTGGAATCCTGAATAGGATGCTACCCATAATTGTACTAATCCACATATGTCTCTTTCCCAGGTACTAGTTGAAAAAATGGAAATTCCCATATTTGTTTGATGATAAATGAAAAAAGAAAAATAAATAAATAAGAAAAATAAGAAGGATACGGGTTCGGAATGAAATTCTGTTATTTGTCCCCTCTTTCAAAGAAAATGGAGAGATGAATTGATCTATTTTTTTATTGGATTTTGGTCTGTCGGGACTGACGGGGCTCGAACCCGCAGCTTCCGCCTTGACAGGGCGGTGCTCTGACCAATTGAACTACAATCCCAGGGAAATAAAGCAAGCGTACAGCATACATATTCTTATGATTTCATTCAAACCCTTTCTAT